ACGACCCGGCATTTTCGACTTATACCCCACCTCTGAAATGAAAAGCCCCTACACCTAAAAAAATGGTCCCAATCCGACACTAAGTACAAATTACTGGTGACATCGTTGATTGGTAAGATTCATAGTCGAGAATTTCTTTTTGCTGCTTCCGGGTCTATATACGAAAGCTTCACGCCAAGCAGTTTCTTTCCCTTACACTCTGGCATATGTAGTAGTTTATTTTGCTCCATTTCATTCCCATTGGTACTAACCATGACTCCTTCTCCAGCGTAGCACACCCAAGCATAGTGCTTTCAGGCTGAGGTTGAGGGTTCAAGTCCCCCCTTCCGCTCCTTGGGATGGGTCGCACTTCTTTCTTAAGCTAGATCTTAGGCTCCCATCATCGAGTCTTAGTTATTAGGAAAGAAATGTTGCAGCCTATCTGCCGCTGAGTTGGAATCGATTTGCTTAACCTGCTAATGCACGGAGATTAGCCAAATTAGATAATATGAGGACGTCGGCAATGGTTTGAATGCTCGCACAGACGGAATAGAATACCGGATTGGACCTTAGCCGCTCGGGAATCGAATCCTTCTCCACCAGGAAAGGAAATCGCCACGACGCTGACATCTTTTCATACGTACTAGACCCGGAGTACAGGCAAATTCGGAAGAAGCCGCTTACACGACTTCCACCCCTTACCACACTTCCAATACAGACAACTCAAGCAAGAGGTTTGACATCACTCCTGCAACTGCAAGACAAAGACTCAATCAAGAACCAGAGAAACTGCAATCAACCTTAGTCAAAGACTAGCTAGCCACATCCCCTGGCTTGCACCCTGACTCTCAGTCTCAGTCAACTCAAGGTGAGAAGCGAAAGGCCAGCAACTGCACTAACTGAGGGACACATTGAAAGCAAGAAAGAAATAGAACTTAGACAAAGAACAATAATACGATACGGAAATCCGAGTCGGCAATGGGCCATTCACTCGTTAGCGACTCCTACTAAACAGCCAGACAGAGAAGGTGCAAGCTTTCCATTAGCCTATCGCTTAGTTGGAGAAGGGCACAATCTCCTTTTGATCAAGGTGTGGAAGCATTACCCTAGCCTTTAATTTAAGGCTTCCGGGCTTTCCTTTAGAGCAGCCATCAAGATGAAGCTTTAGCCATCCACTAGAGGAGAGAAGAAACCTACACTGCACCCTCTCTTGCTTCGAAGAAGCTGATGCTCGTTGTTCTAAGCACTGCCATTTTCTTTGAATTGAAACTTACTGGTCCTCTTTATACACCCTTACCTTAAGAAGTTTCAACAGCTTCTGACGGGAAAGGAATATACCTAAAATTGGACTTCCATTGAGCACCAAGCCCGGTGTTCTCTCCCATTAAGAAGCCATTTTCAAATTCAACAAATAAAGGCTTGCTTTTAGAGCAATGAAGCTGAAAGGTGAATTGAATCCAGAGCGAACTAATGAGTTTGAGTTCATGAGATTTCATGCGTAAGAGTCAGACTACTACTTACTATATGATAGAAGAAGTGAAGTAAGAATCTAGAGAATCTTTCGGCGAATCTATTCGTAAAGCTTAAAGAAAGTCCGGTTGATAAACAAAAACTTCCGCCCCAGAATGGATGTAATTCAGCGCAAATCCGCTCTTCTCTTTGAAAGAAGGAGTTCTTCCGGGCGCCGCTAACAAGCGTTATGTCTTTTCTTATGCTTTATCCGCTAAAGCCTCACCCTGAATCCTCGGGCAAGCGAACTCCTTTTCGCCTAGCCTAGTCGGAAATATGATTGCGACTACAGAAATAAGGTCAGGTCCGCTCGAAGCTTCAAAGAAAATGGGCCAAATCGCCTGCTTGTCAAATATTCGCCCGAAAATTCTTTGATATCCAAGGTCTTTCCTTAGAAAGCCTTTTCGGGCAACCGTTTCAATCTCTTCGCCACGATTAGGTTCGTAAAGTTACCTACTTAAGAGGTACGAAGTGACTCGACTGAAAGGTACGAAGTCGCTTTAGCGAAGCTAAAGGTACGTAGTCGCTCTAGCTTTGCTAGAGGTACGAAGTAACTCGACTGAAAGGAGAGGAGAGTGCATTGATCAATTTGGAAGTAGCGAAGAAATTCTCATAAAAGAAAGGGAAAAGTGTGAAGAACTCAAATTGAAAATCGTTTCTATCCCACGAATCCAAAACGAATTTAGGAAAGCCGAGGTTTTTTTAACCACGCCACTGATTTCTCCAACGAAAGCAATCGACATGATGATTCGTAGCGAAAACTCGCGAAAAGGAATCAAGCCGGAAGCTTCGATTGAAGAGATTCGATCTTGCATCATCTTCCACTTTTCTCGAGATCCGGAGTTTTTCGAGAAAAGGTCCCATCCTTCAATATCATGATTGGGTCAACCAGGCCAGATCATGAGTAAAATATCATGATCGGGTCGACCAGGCCAGATCATGAGTGAATAGAAAATCGAAAACGTACATAGCTGTTCCAGCTGAAATACTTGGAATAATTCTACCACTTCTACTAGGAGTAGCCTTTTTAGTGCTAGCTGAACGTAAAGTAATGGCTTTTGTGCAACGTCGAAAGGGTCCTGATGTAGTGGGATCGTTCGGATTGTTACAACCTCTAGCAGATGGTTCGAAATTGATTCTAAAAGAACCTATTTCACCAAGTAGTGCTAATTTCTCCCTTTTTAGAATGGCTCCAGTCACTACATTTATGCTAAGTCTGGTTGCTCGGGCCGTTGTACCTTTTGATTATGGTATGGTATTGTCAGATCCGAACATAGGGCTACTTTATTTGTTTGCCATATCTTCGCTAGGTGTTTATGGAATTATTATAGCAGGTTGGTCTAGTAATTATAGGGGGCGGCCGTTCGGTCGCCTATGATACTAGGACCAATAGGTCAAAAATTGCTTTGTGCCGCAGGTGTTGAACGATCTACTCTACACAGGTGTGGGCTTACAGGGCTAGGGCTCATAAACCTTTTCTTTCATTCATCAATAGGGCTCTGGTTGCTTACTTTTCGGGGCCGGAATCGAGAAATTGAAGTCATAAAAAAGAGATCTTTCTCTTCGCACCTCAGATCAAGAGGAAGGGCAGCTTGTCAAGCTAATGTAGGGCTAAGTAGGGTATAGTATAGTAGGCGAGCGAGTTAGCGAAGACGCTTAGACTAATAGATAAGAGAGCGTCGGTGCGTAGCCTTCATTCTTTCTACTACGCTACGCAAAGGTTACGAAGTCACTCGACGTCAAGGGAGAACACCATACCTACATAGAAGAACCGCTGTTCGCTGACTTTCTAAGGTCTAACCTTTCGCTCCTTTACTGAAAAGGGGCAAAGCCGCTTCGCACCACTGATAGACTAGACTACTTTTCCTTCAATTCAAAAGGCGGCTACTTAGCCCTACATTAGCGGGACTAAGTAAGGCCTGAGGCCCCCTTCGAATCCGTAAATTTGAAGAGCATGCCGCAACAAAAGGATGGTCCCTTATGCATTTCTTTCTGGAAGGGAAAATAGAGTACCCCCCATCATGGTGAACCTCTCTTTGTGATCGTGATGAGGTAGATGCCTTCCAGCCGGGGGGCGCATCGAATCGGAGTTTCCTTAGGTAGCCACCGACCTACAGTTATCCTTAAACTTCCGTGCTTGGTGGAGAAGAAGCGAACAAAGGTACGCTCGCTTGTTGTCTTGTTCTCTGCCGCGAACTGGGATCGCTCGCCAGCTAGGTCAGATTGGAGCAACATTGTATGAGAACATATTACCCATATTCGGGGACAAGGGGCGGAACGACCTCTCGATCTACTTACTGCAGCCCAGGAAAAAAAGAAAAACATCATCTAGGCGTTCTCTGTTGCTCCGATCTCCTCTACGCCTAGGGCGTTCGTTGTCTGGGCCAAGAGCCATAGTTAGTTGCTGTTTCTATTTGGTTGTTTTTTTTTTTCGTTGTTGATACCGGCAAGACCCAGCCAGATGATGTCTGCTGGTTGGTAGTGAGAGGATTCTTAGTACCTGCATACTCAAAAGAGAGCGCTGGTTAAAAAACAATCATTTTATTTTGTTTCTTGCTCTCTCTTAGCAGCGGGAAAGGAGTCTATCTATCTGCCTAGCTTTGGTAGATTTCCCTCAACGCAATCTAAAGAAATTCTACGAATCCCTTTTTGGATAAGTCCGACGACTCAGCAGCAGTGCGGAATTGAGTTTCTCGTCCGGTGGATCTGATCTATAGTTAGGGGACAATACATACCAAAAGGTTCGAAGAAAGAAAGCAGAAAAAAAGGATTGATTTGAACCTGTAAAAAGGCTTATGGTTCAAGGCCTAAATCTTCCTCAGAAAGGAGCCAAAAAGCATAAAGACGGCTAGGCCTTCAGGGCGACTCGCTTAGCATGGTGAGTGAATCAGACCGCAGTGACACAGTCGTCCAAAGCGTAAAAAAGATGGAATTTTCCTTCTCCTTTCCCCTTCATGCCCTTTCTTTCACGAATCCTCTCCTTTCAGTCGAGTTACTTCGTACCTCTAGCAAAGCTAGAGCGACTACGTACCTTTAGCTTCGCTAAAGCGACTTCGTACCTTGAAGTCGAGTCACTTCGTACCTCTACTTCAATGAAAGCTAGCTCCTACTCCTTCTCCTCCTGAATCCTCGTTGGTCTTTCGTTCGTAGTGCGAATTCTATAGTGAGAAAGCTCACCCCTGCCTTTAGACGAGAAAGCCCTCTTTTACATCCTCTAGACAAATCAATAGAAAATGCTACAACCCATTGTTGTTCTTTTGACGATGAACCACTCCAGTACAACAGGCTAAAGTAAGCTCTATGCTTCGTCCCCGGTGCGTAGGGCCGATCCCCGTGTGCTGGAGGGACGACCAGAAAGTGTGTGTTAAGCATATTCAAACAAAAGAAGCAAAAAAGGGAGATATTTATACGAAAGAGGCAAGGGCTTTCGCCTTCGAATTGAGTAGTTTTTCTTCTTTCTACTCGAAAGAAACTTTAATCGAAAGTAGACTCAAGCCTTACCCCCTTATTATATATATATATGTGTATGTGATTTAGTTCGAAATAATGGACTGATCTTTCTCCGCTTTAAATTAAAGAAGGTCTATTTTGATAGATAGAAATAGACAGGGACTAAGCAATAAGAACAGAATACCAAAGGCTTACTCCCATTTCTCTCTACTCTATCAATGAAGGAATTCCTTCATAGAATGCTTTTATACTCCACTTTTTGAAAACAACCGTACGGGATAGACCCGGAAGAGGAGATTGTACCAAAGGAGACCCGTTTTACCGATCGTTTGGTTGGGTGTGTCCTTAGTCGCCCCGGAGAAGCCATACCCTTAAGAAGCTTACCCAACTCATCGCTTAACTCCTAAGAAAGGAAGACAACCTCGTGCATAATTGAAAATCGAAAAGCCAAAAGCCGGCTTTACCTTCTATTAGAAAAGGGCCTTCCCTTTACTAGTAAGGGGAAGAAAGAATCTGCTTTTGCAAAAAAAGCTTTGGAGATAGGATCACACTCGAGAAATAGTCTACTTCAAGGCTGCAGGTGGGCACCACTATTCATCATGTCAAGGCGGAATTCCGCGAACAAAAAGATTCGACGAAAACCGGGCATACATTCGAGAGAGAGAAGGATTAGTTCGTGTCTGGGTCAAGGTTTCGTAAGGACGAAATCTCTTGCTCCGGTAAGAACTGTCTAACCTCTGTTGTGTTGCTATAACCTAGTCTTACTCACTCTTACCTCCCTGCTTGTTCTCCTTTCTTTTATGAGAATACTTGCCGCCTCTGCTCTCGTTCGGGCCCCGGGAATCCCTTGCTTTTGGCTACGGTCTTTATTTACTGAATTTCATTTCTCTCCTCTCCTTTCAGTCGAGTGACTTCGTACCTCTAGCAAAGCTAGAGCGACTACGTCCCTCTCCTTTCAGTCGAGTGACTTCGTACCTCTAGCAAAGCTAGAGCGACTACGTCCCTCTCCTTATCAGTCGACACGAATCCTCTCCTTTCAGTCGAGTGACTTCGTACCTCTAGCAAAGCTAGAGCGACTACGTCTTGCCCTCTCCTCTCCTTTCAGTCGAGCGACTACGTCCCTCTCCTTATCAGTCGACACGAATCCTCTCCTTTCAGTCGACACGAATCCTCTCCTTTCAGTCGAACTGAATTTCCTCTCCTCTCCTTTCAGTCGAGTTACTGCGTGCCTCTAGCTTTGCTAGAGCGACTTCGTACCTTGAAGTCGAGTCACTTCGTACCTCAACCTGATTGATATTTTTATTTGATAAGCACTGGAACAGATCTAAAAGCAAACATTCCATTGATTGAGCACCCATTCCTGTGTTTGATGATGATCCAACCTGCTATCTCAATGCATGGGATTTCCTTTCGGATACAAAGATTCACATAGAAAGTAGTGAGACTTTAATGGCCTAGTACGACCGCAGAATCATAGTGTGCCTCAGGGATTGGTCATTCATGAGCCTTCCTTTCTTTACGAGATCAGGCCAAAAGAAAGAGTAGCACTAGCTGAGCAAAGTAAGGTTGCACATTGAGAGGCTTCCCCAGTCAACATAGAGAAGGACAGTCGATAGAAGCAATCATCCAGGGAACCTTCCTTCACAGTCGGGGTCCCATATTCGAATTAATAACTATATGCTTAAGACAGGCAAGTCGTTCATGAAGAACCTTAGTTTTGGACCTTTGCAAGAGGATTTCCCCAGCTTTTAGTAGCACCAGAGTCAGATTCCGAAGCAGTGGGAATAGCTTTGAAAAAGCTTTGGATGTACAAGAGCTTGTTTACAATTGATCACATTTGAGCATGCAACTCTCCTAGTCTCATCTTTGGGGCGAAGTCAGCTGCTTAACCTTACCAATATAGGTTAGGGTAGGTGTGACTAATCACTAATCTAATTAGAATAACTAAATTCCACATCCTGACATTCCAACATGTGACTCGCTGCCCGAAAAGCTCTTGTTTTTATGCTAGCATAGCAGGGGAGGTAAGAAAGAGTATAGCCCTTCGTTAGCTTTCCTGTCTCTGTCTTTCTATCTTCCTATTCCTTGGTTGAAGTCCTAGGAGCCAAGGCAGTAAGGAAGCCAAGTCTTTGGTCTTTTCCTTCATCCCTTGCTTTTTTGAAAGTTCTTTCTTTTGAGTGAAGGCAGCATAAGTGCATTGGTCACATAGGCTTGAACCATTCGTGTCCTATTCAGTTAATTCCTTGTTTAGTCTTGTTATTATAAAAGTCTCGCTAATTGGCCTTTGCTCCCTGTATCGGTTTTCGAGTCAGTAGCGGAGGAAGAGCCTGAGAATATTCAAGGACTCTTACCCGGCAGGGTAAAACCAACAGCACAGGAGGCTCCGCAGCAACAGGAGCCACAAAGATTATTATAGAAAGATACCAGGATTATACTCAAACAATCGCAGCGGTACTCTCCGAAGTAAGCCCTAAACAGAAAGGTGCTAGACTAATTGTACTAACCAGAACAAGGCCTCGGCCCCAGATGCTATGGAACACCTTTCCTTCCTTGCCAAGGGCAGCTGCTCGACCAAGCAACCAATTACCACCCTAAATAAAAGGTAGCTACTCACCTGGGAAAAATTCCTGCTCAGATCTCAATCCTAGACTTTTTCTCTTCTACACCGTCCGAGCTTGGTTGTTTAGTTTGGTTTTTTCTTTCTCTGAGTAATGCCCTAAGGTTTGATGTCCGGGGTCAAAGAATGAGCTAAGCGCCGAGCGAAGAACCGTACCAAGGTGAGTACAGGGATGTGGTGAAGCACTGAAATGAACCATATCGAGCACAGGTCTCACTCTAAAAGTGAAGTTCGATGAGCTCCGTAGCGGGCCTGTGCTATCTACTTAGTGTGTGTGCTATGGAAAGCAAGCTGAGCCGTTCGAACTCTGTCTGGTGATCAACAGCTTGTGGACTACTATTCTACTGCTGGGACGAACTCTTTTACATATAGGTTTGGTGGGAGTATTCACTGAATGACTCGGGGAAGGAAGAAGTCCCGATATCTACCTACATCTAAGTCGATGAAAATAGCAACTTGATTGGGAGCCTTCTTTTCTTTATGTCGAGTTCTACACGGATACGTGCACAAGATAGGGTTGCCCATGTAGCTGTCGCTTTCTCCTCCAGGTCGAAAAGCCGGGACTGAAAGTAATAAGGGGGTTACTTCCTACTCCCTCTCCCCTCTTCCATTGCTGAAACGGGGCCCCGCCTTATTCTAGTCAAAATGCCATAAAGCAGGAACCAAGACCCATGATACGAAAACCAAAATCAGAATAAGAAAAAGGATTCAATCCGTCGCCTAAAAGACGACACTCTAATTCGCGAATAGCACACACATAGTCATGTCTCTTGAAAGTACCAACAGGCCGGTGTGACTCTCTATGAAAGAAAAGTCTGACTCTTACTATTTTCTTTTATTTCTCTGACTTACTCCTTGTTCTAAAGAGTTGGAACTGCTTCCTTACAGGACAATCAATGGCTACCCGAGAGATAAAGGCCCTCTCCTAGCCCAATTTTTTATATACCCGGGTTTTCAAAACAAAAAAAAAGTCTGGAAATTGAGTTGCGTGCTTTCGCAGTGAAGTTTCTGTTTAATTGAAACTGATACATGGAGTTGTGAAGTTCTGCTAACGGATTTCATGGGAGAAAGGCTTTCTGATAATAGAGTTATACCCCTTTTTAGCACCCAAGGTAATGATGCGCCTTTGTATATAAGTTGTGCAAATTGATGAACAGGTGATGGAATTCTTAATAAAGTGACAAGTCTAAGCAGCTTTTTTATATCGAGCGTTGGCGGCTCGGAGTGAAAAGAAGTCCGGCATGAGTAAGACGAAGTGTAGTTTAGTTTCTTTTAAATGCGGATGGCATGCTGTCTGAATTCTGGACTTGAGATTTTGGCAAGCTGCATGATTACCTGTTATTTGAATAGGTTTAGTAACCAGAGGATAAAGGGGAAGACCTAAGTTTTTCCTTTTCTTACTCTTCTAATCATACTTACTTATACATTCTCTCTTTTCAATCATGACTTTGTTATGTTAGCAGTTTTTTTTTACTATGCCTTACTACTGATCAAGGGTCTTCAAGAGAAGCAAGAACTGCACTGCAGTTCGCTGAACTCGCATTCATGAAGGACATGGCATGAAGAAGGAGTTCCTTCTGTATGGAAGGAGGAAACGGAGAAGACCTATTCTCAACCAAAGCAAAAGTGAAAAACAAAAAAAAGAAAATCACATGTTGATGAAAAAATCACTTTCTCTCCCAAGACCCAAAAGTCCTCTTAGGTCTTTAAAGACAAGTGGACCCAAAACCCTGGCTTAGTTACTTACTTGCTTATCATTTACATTTAGGGCTTCCCTTTAAGTTTTAAGTTAAGTGAAATATCCTTTCAAGGAAAAGATCTTCCCTTCCCTTGACAGACACAGCAAGACTGTTCTAAGCCATAGTTCCTACTTCAAGTAAAACCCTATCTCAGTCGTACTGGACTCTCTATTACCAACAAAACAACAGGCAGGAATGGATGCCTCTATTGCCTTGAGGACAGACTGTGACGGTAAAGCTACAACAAAAACTCGCATTCGTGCATCCGTTCTCTTGCTTGCTACTTCACTTGCTTTCAGCCGACCCCTTCTGCGGAAGAACGAATCCGTGCTCGCTGCTTGATTGGATTTGCTTGCCTAAGATAAGACGAGGAAACAACTGGCCTGGACCGACATGGAACGAAAGAGGTAAGAATAGCCTGGGCTTGGAGATTGTTAGAGCGTTAGTATTGATAGTAATGAGAGGCCCCCAGGATTGTTAGCTTTTTAGGAAGGGAAAGGCGGACTGTAATTTGAGGGGCTTTTAGGACTGGCCCGGAGATCAAGCAGATATAAGATATAGAAGTCAAAAAGGAACTCCTTCTCAAACCCCAGGAAAGGCCATTTTTCTAGATGATGCCCTTAGAACTCCAACCTTTATCCAACCAACTGGACCTCAATCCAAAGGAAAGAGAACAGAACTCCTACTTGATAGATTGATTAAGCTTTCGCCCCCTCGATTCAAAAAGGCACTAGGCGGGATGTAAGAGATTCAGAGATTGCATTTCTCCTTACCACATTAAATGAAAAAGGAACTTCAAGGAGGTACGAAGTGACTCGACTGAGAGGACTGCTTTCTCTTTTAGAGCCTCGCCTTTATGGAGTGGACTTGCCCAGCTTATTACTAGCACACTCAAAGAGAGGAATACATATGACTAAAAGCCTAAACAAAATATCCACCACTTAGGAAAAGCACTAGTCGAGGCACTGGGGAAAGACTCCATGGTAGGGTTTCCGAACGTTCAACCGGGAATCTAACCTATCAACAGAAAAAACCACCGGCGATTTCAAAAAAGTCTTTCTTGCATTTTTAGAGCAAGAAGCAGAACATAAAGAAAAATGTTTTAATTTCAAACATGGATCTATTTGTTTCGGATAACATCACATTACTTGGGATCGCACTCATTCTTTCGATAGCTATTTTTGGTGCCGTTAGAGCTGGTCAGGTTATGGAACGAAATACTATTTTAAGACATTTGCACGAATTGGATCTTGAAAAATGAAAACTAAAAACCCAATCAAAACTAGAGGTGCTTTGGAAAGATTTTATTGATACAAATGGAAATCTACAATTACCTGAAGAACTAGATTTCAAACACATAGTAGAAAATGGATTTATTATAGACGAGTCTTTGCAAGAACAAATTCTCGGACTAAACAAAATCTATTTAGATCTCCTTAGTCATGGCACAGACAGTAGTTACTTTCTTGACATTCTTCATACGTATGGCCCTTTTGTAGGTATGTAGTTAGGACTTGGTTGGGTTTTCTGTTTCTATATATATGGGTCCGTGCAGCATTTCCACGATATCGTTATGATCAATTAATGGGACTTGGCCGGAAAGTGTTCTTGCCTCTATCATTAGCTCGGGTAGTCGCCGTTTCTGGTGTTTTAGTCACCTTTCAATGGCTCCCTTAATTATGTGCGAGGAATTTCCCTATTGAGTAATGGGAAGCGGGCTACTCCCCGAAAATGCCCGTTCGTTTGTCGTTGGGGTTCAAAATATTATTTCCTTATACTTATCGTTTTTCTTGTGATATGCCAACCTGAACCTTCACTCCCACTGCCCTAGGTCTCATTGCCTCAGCCCTTCAAGGTGCACAGCCACCATACCTGATTGCTTTGATCGAAGCTTAAACAGGGCCAGTACTATCAGAGTGCTTTACTTCAGGTCGAGCGGTTCCACCATGTAATTACGTTCTTCAGTGCAGTCAAAGGCGAAGGTTGAATGAATATCCATCTGTTCCAGTTCTCTCTGAATAGCAGAAAGCGGTGAACGGTAAGCGATATGGTGGATTTAGCTGCACTTTCTTTTTACATTATTGGGAAGAAGACTCTTCTTTGCAAGAGGTGCCCTCCTGACCTGGAGGAATTGGTCTTTGATTCCGTTTTTGAGAAAGATAATGAACCGGCTTTACTAGATATCGTACCTGCGCGAACAACCTCACTCAGCTAGCCAGCACTTACCCCTCGGTTTGGCGCTGCGGAAAGAGAACTATGAAAAGCATGGGGTATCCTCCTAAGTGAAAATGAGTTTGCCCCTATCATATCAGAGGGAGACTTGGTTTAGGCGGAAGAATGGGTGGCCTGCGATTCTTGCGCACAGGGGATCTTTTGGCCTGCGAAACAGAATTGAAGGAACAATGAAGAAATGAACAGCACAACAAATCTCACGCAATGAACAAAGTCGCTCTGCGCAATCCAATTGACTTGGCTATCTATTCTTTTCTTTCTTATTCTTTATTCGATTCGATCTTGCTTTTCTCTAGCATTGATCCCAGCGCCATAAACACGTTTATCCATTCTTCATCAGCGCAACAAACACCCCTCATCAGTGCACCTTGGCAAACGGCAAACAACCTGGCACTAGTATATTCATTCCCAAGTTCGATCTTTCCACGCCTTTGGGGTAGTTAAGCCCTCCGGCGCTACCAGGAATTTAGTAGTTGCATAAGGACCTAATAGATCACCAATGAAGCCCTCCAATCTATAAACTCAACAAGGAGGACTCATGGCCCTTCCCTGCCACCATATCGAAGCACTTCCACATGAGCCCGAATTCCAGATCGCTCGGGCGCACCAGGAGCGTTCATAACATGACATGGCGCATTCAATAAAGAAAAGATCTGAGCTGAGGCCAACCTCCGGAGAGATTTGGCATAGTACCAATGGACTTGACCAAGCACCCAGTGACGTAAAAGCGACCATTCGACGAACCTTGGCCCCGAGCTCATCGGGAGCTAATTGAAGTTCTCATCTCTGTAGATATTTAATCAAATCATATGACATTTGAAATAGGGGGATAGAGGATAACCCCTACCCATTCGAAAGGATAGCCGCTAGACTTCTCATAAGACATAGCTCGAAGACGCCTGACCTTACGAGACTGAGAGTGATTAAGCCTAGCCAGCACTTTGTAGCCACACCCACAAATGCGGTAGGGAAGCCCCTCATGTTTAATGCACTTATCTTGTCAAAGATAACTCGGTCAGCAAAAGAAGTCAATTGTCGACGCGCCATTGCTTTTACCTTTTCAATTTGACTGTTGAACAGGAGCACTCTGGACTGTCGAAGCGATGGGAGCTACTGGTGTGGCTGCTGATTTTGATGTTGTTGGGATGAATAGGATTTCTTTTTTTGCCCTAATTGGAGTAGAGCACAGGAGTATTGCTGTGAAGGTGGTGGACTCTGAACTTGAGATTGCTGGTGGGTTTGGGAGTGGAACTGTCTTTGCTGAAAAACAGGTTGTTGCTGCTGGGTTGTCACAGCTTGGACATTGTTCCATCTCCTTCTACCTACGTCCTCTTTGGTTGCCTTGAAGTTCCTGGGGAAGAGGGGGGGCCTGGATTGGATGTTAGACATCCCCGATGGCTTACGATATAGTGCTCAAAGTCTCGAACTGAGGGAAAGCTCTAGGAAAAAGCCTTGCACACAAAACTAAAGTGGAGCGGCTTTGTCCTCCGGACAATAGGCAATAGATTGATAAAGATCATCAGGGTTCAACTGATTAGGCAAACGAAAATGTCTTCCCGTGATCCTTACCTATCAATTCGTTATGAGAGCACTGTGGAATAGCGGACGATATCATGAGTTTATGAAACAAGAGCTGGGACTAGTATAAGCTGATTGTGCAAGTCACTCCATAGGAAAGTACATTAGTCTTTCACGAATCCTCTCCTTTCAGTCGAACTGAATTTCCTCTCCTCTCCTTTCAGTCGAGTTACTGCGTGCCTCTAGCTTTGCTAGAGCGACTACGTGCCTCTCAAAACGACTAATTTACAAAGACTACTGGAACGGCACGACACGACAGATATACTTACCGACAAGAGAAAGCAAGACTGACCTACCCAAGAAAGAGAAGGCCAGAAGAAAGTTTTTATTTCCCACGGCCTTATTTACCAAGCTCGAGACTAGAAGAGCATTTTTGGAATTTCAGATATCGCTTGTAATGTAATAAGGATGAAGTCTCATTCATATAGTAATGTCCTTAGCTTGCGCCCTTTTTGAGACTAAGACAGGTTTGGAATCCTGTCCTATCACCCTTATCAAATCCCTAGCTCTCTTCCTTAGTGCAACTGTCCTATTCCTATCATGGGAATCTCTATCTTTCTTTTTTTTTTCATATCTATCGTTTTTTTTTGGATACCAAACCGGGCAGTATCGTATATGAAGAAAGAGATTGTTGACGTTACTAGACTAATAAGGTAGGGCATTTTTTCTTGTGACCGCCTTTCCTACCAAAAAGCTAACCCAAGCAAATCCGGGTTTTTTCTATTCTAGACTGGACCTTCGGGATTTTGTTAGGGTTCATACATGCATTGATCCAGTCGAAGAACCTGCTCCAGAGCGACTACTCTGCCTAGCGTATTTTCGTGCCCGCTCCGGGTTCTTTCTGCTCGGTTCTATAATGAATCCCGGATCCATCCATTTGAGGGAGGTCAAATTCCGAGCTCTTCTAAGCAATTAGCTCTTATAATTGCTTCGATGAGCTCTATTAGTTCTGTATATTTAAAAACAGGGCTATCCAATGATTGACTGCGAAACCCTGATGGGTTAAAAATCGTATACTTGAACGATGCCCTCTATCGGCGATCGTTCGACGGACTACTTTTGCGATGTCTGTCACATGAAGAAGCTCAGCAAGCCTTGCAAAAAGTACATGCTTTACTAATACTAAAAAAGGGGGCATAGCCCTAGTGGTTTGCTGGGTTGGTTTTGCTCTCTACCTTCTCACGAGAGGATGGAAAGAAGAGAGGTCAACTGGAGTGGAAGCCAAACGACGGGGCCGAGAATCTGTGATCGATCCGAAGAACCACTGCCAGATACGATTCTGCTTCCTCTTCGTACTACCAAAAAATGAGATTCTTGCCCGGCTTTCTTTCGGCTTAAGAAAGCTGCGGTGAGAATGAGGATCACTTCGGAACTCTAGGAGAATAGGCATTTTAGGGCAGGATCTAAAAGCTCTCCAACGTGTTTTGGAGCCTTCGGCCGTGAGAGGAGAGAGTCTTTTGACTTCCTCAGGACCGTGTGAAGCTTAGCTTGCTTTAGCAGCCACGTGATGATTCAACTTCGTGGTAGGCGTAGGAGCTGGGCGAAGCGGTAGGGAAGCTCAGGTAATGATGCAAGTGCGCGGTGAGCGTAGTTGCCTCCTCGGGCATGCTCCTTGTACAACCAAGCGAGGAGCTAGTGAGGGCCGAAATGGAATATCGTATGTAGTTATAGAATAAGATCTGAAGCTCTTTACTAGGATTGAAACAAGCGAGGAACGAGTGACCACAAGTTCCGCTTAAGCGCTCGACATGCAGTTAGCTCAAAACATCTTCATCATGTGGCCGAGCGAAGCGCACGTAAAGCAGCCTAGCATCACTTTAGATAGGAGCAGAATGGATGACTTACAACGGAAAGTAAGTTCTCCGGATCGATATATCATACGACGTAATGGAGATC